TTATCAAATCTTGTTCTAGAATCTGGTTTAATCTTGTAGTCCAAATAATCCCATACCATGACGTATTTAGAATAGTAATAATTAATGAAACAAAAAGACTTGTACAAACCAACGAAATAGCCCCATCCCCAACAGTCCAAAGATGAAAATCTTTGCCATATTCTGGCCCACTCATGAACATTACAGCAAATATTATTAAAACATTTATAGCTCCTACATAAATAAGGAGTTGTGCAGAAGCTACAAAATGCGAGTTTGCTAGAATATAAAATAAAGATATACAAACAAGAACCAATCCCAGTGAAAAGGCAGAAAAAATAGGATTGGTAAATAATACCACTCCGAGACCCCCTAATATAAGACCTGACCCCAGAAAGACTAAAAGAAAATCATGTATTGCTCCAGTTAAATCCATTATATGTAAAATAAGAGATAAAAAAATAGGAATTTTTCATGATCTTATTGACTTGGACAGGAAAAAAGAAGTTCATGCGCTAGTAATTATTGCTAATTAAATGAAATCCTAATTTGATATACATATTAAAGTTATTGGACCCATCGCATTCTTTTTTTATCTGAAAGAGTCGTTCAAAACTAAAACTATTGGAAATCATTACAGTAAACAGATTTTCAATACAAATTAAGTTGTGATTTTCATCAATCAATAGAATAGTGAATAGAATAGTCGGGGTTTGTAATTTTTGACCAAAATAAAAAAATCAACTTTTTGAATTTAAATTTAAAATTAAATAAAAGAACCTTAGTAATTTCTTCCATCACAAGATTTCTCATTTGTTATGAAATTTCTCTTTTGTTTGAGGCGAATTCAAAATTGTTCGAATTGTGTAATCATCCGTTATTGATATTGGTAAACGACCCAGAGCAATTTGATTATAATTTAATTCGTGACGATCATAAGTAGAAAGCTCATATTCTTCAGTCATTGATAAACAATTTGTTGGGCAATACTCAACACAATTACCACAAAATATACAGATTCCGAAATCAATGCTGTAATTAAACAATCGTTTCTTTCGAATATCCGTTTCCAATTTCCAATCAACAGCAGGTAGATCTATAGGACATACACGAACACATACTTCACAAGCAATGCATTTATCAAATTCAAAGTGTATTCGACCACGAAAACGCTCCGATGTGATCAATTTTTCATAAGGGTATTGAATAGTTACGGGTAAACGGTTGGCATGAGATAGGGTAATCATAAAACTTTGACCAATGTACCTTGCCGCCCGTACTGCTTGTTGACCATAATTGATGAACCCAGTTACCATAGGGAACATATAGTAAATATCAATAATAAATTGGATTTTGTTTCTTTCTCTTGTTTGATACAAGTTGTGAATTGAATTTGAATATTTGAATTTGAATTATAGTGAATATCAAATATTCTATTCGATTTTTTTATATAAATTTATAATGAAAGGAGTTGGGAAGAAGTTGTTAATAATAGATTACCTAAAGAAATAGGTAAAAGAAATTTCCATCCAAGATTTAATAATTGGTCCATTCTCAGTCTAGGTAAAGTCCACCTTGTTGTGATAGGAATGAACAAGAACAAAAAAGTTTTCGCTAATGTAATGAAAATACCAATTGTTGTTCCAAAGACTCCATACGCTTTATTTATTTCCAAAAACTCAGGAATCAATATGTATGGAATAGAGAGATTCCAACCACCCAAGTAAAGAACTGTTACAAATAGTGAAGAGACTAGTAGATTTAAATAGGAAGCAACATAAAATAAACCAAATTTGATACCCGAATATTCGGTTTGATAACCTGCTACTAATTCTTCTTCTGCTTCTGGTAAATCAAAAGGCAATCTCTCGCATTCGGCTAGAGAAGAAATTATAAAAACAATAAACCCTATAGGTTGCCGCCACAAATTCCATCCCCAAAAACCATATTTTGACTGCGCCTCAACTATATCAACTGTACTTGAACTGTTAGATAATCATAGTCGATGATAAGATCACTCTTATCATCGCTATTCCAGAACCGTACATGAGATTTTCACCTCATACGGCTCCTCGAGAGCCATAAATAAATCTAGGGACTGATTAGATATTCTTTATTTAATCTTGATATACTTGTAGGATAGATAAAGTTAAAATCAATCGAAAGTTCCTGAATTAGACTAATGGAATTCTGTCTGCTATACTATAAAAAAAGTGCTTCGGAATTGATCTTATCCCTTACTTTAAGTTTAAGAATTTCAATTTTTTTATTGAGTAATAACTTAGATCCTTCAAAAAAAATACTCTTTATTACCAATATCAATAAATAGTTCACTTTTTTTTTCGATTCCAAAAAAAAAGAATTAAACATTCATTATTTATGACATGACAAAAATTTCATTTCCATTAATATGGATATCAGATAAAAAAGATTTTTTTTGCAATTCCATACTTTCTTTTCGTTCCTTTACTTTACTTTTATATTAAACCTAAATAAAAGAAAGAAAGGGTAAAGGATTACTTCGTTACTGATAGTTATTCATATAATCGGTGGATAGGATCATACTCTGGATCGGAATTTCATTTTTGGGAGTACTACTTAATCGTTTCTACAAATTTAAAGCCCTAATTAGTATTTCTTTTATGTATAAAAGTCTCTTCGAATAACTTACATAATCTCTATTACGAATCCTTTGTGTACTTTTGTGTTCCTAATCATCCACTCATTTTTTCTCAATCTCTATGGTAATTCATGTATGGGAATACATACAAAAGATAGTAAAAGCTCCATAGAGTTGTTCTTTTCAACCCGCTTCAAGACATGATGACTTATTAACCAATCTTGGGGTAAAGAGTCTTGACTGCTTATGTTTATTTTCGTTTAACCCTTGTACATAGGAAATGAGATTCAATTTTTTTACTGCGAATTTCGAAGCTGTTTTCTTTCACTCATCTAACTATCTAGTTTAGTTTAGCAATCCGGGCTAGTGAATAAAAAAAGAAAGAAAGATATATCTATTTAATACGTTTAATTTTTATTCTTAGAAACCTAAAAAGAAATGGAGGAAGACTTATGTCTCAACGAATCACACGTAGAGATGTTGATAACACACATAGAGTTAATGGTATTTCATAACTAATTGATTGAGCAGCAGCCCGTAGACCACCTAAAAAGGAATATTTATTATTTGATCCATATCCTGACATAAGAAGTCCAATTGGAGCAATACTTGAAACGGCAATCCATAAAAAAACACCAATACTGAGATCGGCTAGAATAAGGCGATAGCCAAAAGGAATTACTGAATAACTTAGTAGAATTGATATGACTGCTATAGAGGGTCCGATACTAAATAAACGTGTATCCCCCCTAGATGGAAGAAGGTTCTCTTTCAAAAGTAATTTTATCCCGTCTGCTAGAGCTTGAAGAATTCCCAAAGGGCCGGCGTATTCAGGTCCAATACGTTGTTGTATACCTGCGGATATTTCTCTTTCTAACCACACAATTACTAGTACACCTGTTGTGATTCCCAATATGAGAATCAAAATAGGGACAAGCATCCATATAGTTTCATAAACCTCTTTTAAGGATTCTAATCTGGAAAAAGACTTGATAGCTTGTACTTCTGTTGTATCAATTATCATTTCAACGATCAACTTCTCCCATAATAATATCTATGCTACCTAGTATCGTCATAATATCAGCCAATTTCATTTTTTTAACTAACTGAGGAAGAATTTGCAAATTGATAAAACCCGGGGAACGAATTTTCCATCTCCAAGGAAAAACACTCTGGTCTCCTATCAAAAATATTCCCAATTCCCCCTTTGGGGCTTCGACTCTTACATAAAGTTCTTGTTTCGACAATTCAAAAGCAGGGGATGGCTTTTTACTAATGAATCGATATTCAAAATCATTCCATTCAGGATATTTTATTCTATTAAAGCGTCGGATTTCTAAATTCTCATAGGGACCCCCTGGAATTCCTTCTAGAGCCTGTTGAATAATTTTGATGGATTCTGCCATTTCACCGATTCGTATTAAATAACGAGCTAATGAATCTCCTTCTTTTTGCCATTGGACTTCCCAATCAAATTCGTCGTAACACTCATAATGATCAACTTTACGAAGATCCCATTGTATTCCGGAAGCTCGTAGCATTGGTCCCGATAAACCCCAATTTATTGCCTCTTCTCCACCAATAATGCCCACTCCTTCAACTCGTTCTAAAAAAATAGGATTTCGTGTAATAAGTTTTTGGTATTCAGCAATCCCTGTTAAAAAATAATCACAAAAATCTAAACATTTATCTATCCATCCATAAGGTAGGTCGGCAGCTACTCCGCCGATACGAAAATAATTATGCATCATTCTCATACCGGTGGCAGCTTCGAATAAATCATATACCAATTCTCTTTCTCTGAAAATATAGAAGAAGGGGGTCTGCGCGCCAATATCTGCCATAAAAGGGCCGAGCCATAACAAATGAGAAGCTATACGACTTAACTCCAGCATAATCACTCTGATATAGCTAGCCCTCTTAGGTACTTGAATATTTCCCAATTGTTCTGGCCCATTTACCGTTATTGCTTCGGTGAACATAGTGGCTAAATAATCCCAACGTGTTACATAAGGCAGATATTGTATAATTGTTCGGTTTTCCGCAATTTTTTCCATCCCTCTGTGTAAATAACCCAATATTGGTTCACAGTCAATAACATCTTCACCGTCTAAAGTAAGGATAAGTCGGAGAACGCCATGCATGGATGGATGGTGAGGACCCATATTGACTATCATGAGGTCTTTTCTTGTAGTTGGTACAGCCATAGGTTTTCCCCGATTCATTATTCAGTTTTCCATGAATTGCTGAAAACAAAAAGAAGTTCATCAAAATTCAAGATCTAATAAATCAAATAATTCAAAACGACTCTTCAAATTAACGTGTTTTTATTTTAGCTCTCGAATGTTCAATTGACTGATTAATTCTTTATAGCGTACTCCATCTTTTTTTAACAAATAAGCCAGTAGTCGTTGCCGTTTTCCTAGAATTTTTCGTAGACCTCTCTGAGATGAATAGTCTTTTTTGTGCAATTCCAAATGTGAAGTAAGTCTTCCTATCTTATTGCTAAAACGGAATACTTGAAATTCAACGGACCCCCTGTTTTCTTCTTTTTCTTCATGCGAAATAACAGATATGAATGATTTTTTTGTCATAAAATTTAAAACTTCTTTTTTTTTTACCAAATATGGAATTTTGCCGATCAGTAATAATAATGCCAGCTATTTTTATCTGGTACACATAATAATCAGAATTTTCTTTATTCATTTTGATAAAATGAATAAAGAAAATTCTGTTGATTCATTTCTGGATCTAATTGATACGTTATCGAATTAGTATCATGTATCGAAATTGGACGCTAAGACAAGGCGCGTGCGCATCTATTTATCTACTAGACGATAAGGAATATATAAGATAAATGTATCATAAATGAGTTTTTAATCGTGGATACATACGTATTCTTAACATACTAAAACGACTGCCGTTATTAGTATGGATACAATAACGATTCATACAAGCTAAATCTTCTAATCGATAATTCGGCCAAAGAAAGGATTTGAATTTGATAAGTTTCTTTTTATCTCGATCAAGATCTTTGCTTTTATCAAAAAATTGACTACCGTTTTTTACCCTATTCCCATTGTAAAATACTGGGTTTTTATCCACAACTTTATTATTCCTTGGGTTGAAACAAGTTAGAATTCTCAATTCTCGACGACGTCTAGGTAATAAAATATTTTCAAGAATAAGCAAATCAGAATTGTTTTTGTCTATGTATCTGTATATTTTTTGATTAATTTTGTGTCTACTCCTATGAGCCCGTGAAATACCTATCATTTGATACATAAGAAAATTCCCATTATTTATAGACATAGACGCTGGATATCCTTCAATAATTAATATTCCTTTTTGTAAAAATTTTGATAAAGATGTAGGAGGCTCCTCCTCCGGCAACGGAGGAAGAGCAGGGGTACCTCCACCCGTCTGCCTTCTCATATTAGCATTACGCCAAGTTCTATAAAACGTATACCCATCTCCGGTATACATACGAGTACGAAGCTTAAGTGAAGGATACGAATGTCTAGGAGGCTTATACGACGGCAATTCAATATCTTTTTCTTCAGCTTTTTCTTCAGCTTTTTTTTCAGCTTTTTTTTTCTATTTTTTTATATAATTCCCGAAGTTTTTTAGATGCTTCCTTAGATTTATTATCGAATTCCTGAAAGTCATTATATAATTCCTGAAGTATTTTATATAATTCCTGAAATTTATTATAGAATTCCTGAAGTTTATCATAAAATTCCCCTTTATGGAATTCCCAAAGTTTTTTATATGATTCCCAAAGTTTTTTATGTGATTCCCAAAGTTTTATATATAATCCCTTTTTATATAATTCCTGATGTTTTTCATATGATTCCCGAAGTTTATTTTTGCGTAATTTCTTCTTACTATTATACTTTTTACGAAATGGATACGCTCTTTGACGTGCTCGCTCAAATAAGTAGCGCATTCGCTCAAATAAGTAGCGCATTCGCGCAAATACTTGGCGCGCTCGCTCATCAAATCTTATCTTTTTACATGATTGCTTAATATTATTAAAAGACCCTTTTTTTTCTGTAGGACCAACTTCATCATAACTATCAAATTTATTAACAACTTGATAAGGGTCTCGATCAAAAGGCCTATATCCGTCGTGCCAAGGTTTTAGGCGGAAAGGAGAGACTGCCATTATCTGGAAACCGTCTTCTGACCAGTATTCAGGAAGTTTTTCGGTTGAGAATGGAATACCGTTATAGGTACATTTTATATATACTTCGTTCTTCCACTCTTTGAAATCTTGCGACCACTCAGGCCGTTGCAATAATAATATACGGCCAATATTTTTCGCTACTATCAATAAAGGGAATATAATATATTTTCTAAGAATTGCCTGGGCGCCTAGAAGCGCAGCCCTTAGTGGTTGACCGTACGTATACTCCTCCTCCCAGGCTCTTTCGGCCTCCATTATTTGTTCGTCTATTTTTTCCCTTTCGGTCGGTTCGTTTTCCAATTCTTCTATAGTAAGAAGGACATCTTCGAAAGAAGAGTAATAAACCAAACGTTCAAATTCTGAGATTTTTCCCGTATACTCTAGAAAAATTCCTCTAATAAACTCGCAATACTTAAGAAAAGTATAACACAAAGAATCTATTCTGTTTGTAAAAAATCTGGAATGTGGTTTTTCTAGATATATTGACCAAACACTCGTTTTACATTTTTGAACACGCATGGAACCTTTGATCAATTCTCGACGAAATTGTGATCTTGGTACATAACGTTTGAAATGTAATTTTTTGGATTCTTTTTCATCTGTGTCACTCTCCCCTCCAGAAAGCAAAACAGTTGGACGCCTGCATGGCAGTCCGGCAATATCAGCCTCCACTAACACCGCATCCTTTTCTTGTTTCCGTAATTGTTGTATATTTTTTAGTAGACTGGATGGCCAGAAAAGAGTTTTTTTCTCGATTTCTTTTATTTTTCCCTCCCTTTCAATAAAATTTTGATGAAACCCTTTACTTTGAGCCAAGGAATCGTTTATAAAAGACATGAAATACCTAAATTCTGCTATAATTATCGCGTCGGGTCTACATTTTTCTAGGTACCTTTCATTATTTTTTATAAGTTGAGCTTCGGGTGGAAGAAAGAAGAGGTCAGTTAATCTTTTGAAGGGTGTGGGTGCAGGTGGCTTTTTGGGGTGTCCCCGAGAGGATCCCCTTAAGAGGGGATCAGATGTTTTTTGGAAATATTGTATTTTATCTTTTTTTTTATCGGCTAATCGAGTTTTTTTTTCCAATACATTTATCTCTTTAAGCCCTTTTCTGTCTAAAACTGCAATTTCTTTAGAAAATTCAGTGCTTAAGCTGTTCTTTTTTTGTTCATTGGTACGAATCCCATAATTGTACAGTTCATCAGATGATAATTTTTCTGTTGTAGACAAAGAAGTCTTTTTTTGTATCATTCCCGAGAAAGCGGCTAAACTAGGTGGATGTGAAAAAGAAATTCTTTTTTTTCCATCATTTTGATCAGAAGTTGGGATTTTTTTATAGAATGCTTCTTTAAAAACTTTAAAAAGGGGAGGAGAAGGCTCTTCCTTGGTAAATTCCCCTTCTTTCGCTAGGCCTATTCTATAAAAATATTCTTCAGCTTTTTTTCGATCTATTTCCACTTCGGCTTCTTTCGGTTTATAAGTCAAAATAGGTAACGGCATTTTGTTAAAAATGAGTAGACATGTAAAAAATACGAGAATACCACCGATTAGACCAAAAGAATTTCTCAAATCGAAGATCAAATTCTGATAAAATCGAAACACATAGAAAAGGTACTTTTTAGGTCTAGCGGGCTTAGTCGATCTAACCAAATAATTTTGCTGTATCCATACTAATACGAATCTAACCGATTTCATGAATAAAATGTGACCAATTAACCAACCAACAAAACTACTTGTTAAAAATAATATCTTGTTGTTGTATCGAAACATATAAACGTTGAGTAATCTGAAAAACATTGTACTTGGGAAAAAAAAGAAATGGCTCAATAATTGAAAAAAGAGATTATTCAGGAATATACATTGAATGCTGAGATTACGCGTACGCATTGAATTTTTGCGAGTAGATTTTTCATCAACAAAAAAGTCTTCGTAACTGTACCACATGTAATGAAGGTAAAGATAAGGTACAGTTATGAAAGTTATTGTACGAGGCCTACTCAATACTAGACGCGGAGGCCTATAATAGATCGATATGAACATCAGGAGTTGTCCTGTAATAAAACCAGTTGATGCGGCTACCTCCTTCTCGATTGCTTCTTCTTCTCCTTCTTCTATAACCTGAAAATGAGCTTGGAGAAGTAAGAGATAAGAAGGGCCTATGGATAATGTGGTCAGAAATCCATAATAGAGTCCGACCACAACGACCGAATTCATTAGCTTCATAGCTAGAGATGCGGAATTGCCTAGTAGAAAAGACGGATAAATCATATAAAACTCCTTTTTTTTGTTTCAAATTTTTTGATTCCTACTATAGTAGAATCGTTTTACTTTGTTTACTATAAGATTCGTCATCGTTCCAATTTGTTATAAGATTTTTTTGGGTTAGGCCGACTTCTATTGTTCGTATTTCGATTGTTCGTATTCGACGAAGATTTTTTTTATTTTTTTTTTTTCTATAAACAAAGTTGAATTCCCGGAATAAAGAGATTTTGCTATTGAAAAAGCTTTTAACGCTGCCCAATATCCCTTTTTTTTCCAAAAATTTTTACGAATATGCTTTTTGGAAATAGAAGTACGTTTTTTTGGAACTGCCATTTAAAATGGATTACTCATTGTTGTAGTTGGATGTGAAAAACATCTATTGGTCAAACGAATCTTTGTTTACTATATAATTAATTATAATTAATTATCCATGTATTTTTTAGATTCTATACCATACAGGGCCTTTTAGTCAAATTTTTCATTATAGAAAAGCATAATCTAACTAAAAATATATGAAATATATATATATATATTAAAATTCCCTAAAATATTCAATTAGGAGAAAAAAAATTTTCTATGGAGTATAATATTTATTTATAATTTAAAATACTTCGTGCGAAATTGATGAATAAATTTAATAAAAATTAAATAATTAATCAAAATTTCTACTTATACTTAAGATCTCTATATATTTTGTATATTTTTGCTGTATTTCATTTAATTTACATGTGCATATTAAGCCACATCGAAAAATTTAAGTTAGCAAATCTTAATTGAAAAGCTTGAATTTTTTCTTTTTTTTTTTTCGAAAATCTAAATAAATCGAATTTCCAATTTTCAAATTGAAATGATATCCATAATTTAATCCCATAAATTAATTTGTTTAAAGAATCCATAATTTGAGACATTTTAGTGATTTTTTTTTATTCTATGTTATGGTAAAGTAGTAAAGTAAAGTAAGAGGTATCATATCCTTTTTTTCTATAAACTATATAAAATATATAACTATAAAAAAAAAAAGAATATTTTTCTATGTTTTTTTGTTTTTCGTTTGGAACGGAAGACAATCAAATAATTTTTCGTAAAACCAGTTAATAATTATGAATAAACTACTGAATAAACTTATTAAAATAACTAGTTCCTAGTTTTTTGTATTACTTATTTTTTTATTAGATTGTTTATTAGATTTTTAGTAGATCTTCTGATTCATACTATTTTTTAGTCTAATTTTTTTATCTTTATTATATATATTATAAATAACTTAACTGTAAATGAAAGTAGGATTTTTTTTGATTCCTACTTCAGAGACTTCAACATTTTACATTTACTTAAATAATTAAGGATTTACTTTTACTAATACTAACAAATTAATTATTTGACCAATTAGAACTTCTTGGTTTGAATATTAAAATAAAAAATGTTTAATAATATTAATTAAAAATTTTATTTAATATAAAATAGTAAATTAACAAATTCTATTTTTTTAAGTTATGTAAAATAAAAACTTGATTTTTTTTATTGGCTTCTTTCAATTCAAAAGAGGCAAGAACCGGCGAATCGTAAACAAAAAATAAAATTTAAATAAAAAATTTAGATATTTGATTATGGAACATATATACCAATATGCATGGATCATACCCTTCACTCCACTTCCGGTTCCTTTGTTAATAGGAGTGGGACTTCTCCTTTTTCCGACGACAACAAAAAATCTTCGGCGTATTTGGGCTTTTTCTAGTATTTTGTTGTTAAGTATAGTTATGATTTTCTCGATGAAGCTGTCTATTCAGCAAATAAATAGCAATTCTATTTATCAATATGTATGGTCTTGGACTATTAATAATGATTTTTCTTTAGAATTCGGCTACTTGATCGATCCACTTACCTCTATTATGTCAATGTTAATTACTACTGTTGCAATTCTAGTTCTTGTTTATAGTGATAATTATATGTCTCATGATCGGGGATATTTGAGATTTTTTGCTTATATGAGTTTTTTCAATACTTCCATGCTGGGATTAGTTACTAGTTCAAATTTGATACAAATTTATATTTTTTGGGAATTAGTTGGAATGTGTTCGTATCTATTAATAGGGTTTTGGTTCATACGACCTATTGCTGCAAATGCCTGTCAAAAAGCGTTTGTGACTAATCGTGTAGGGGATTTTGGCTTATTATTAGGAATTTTAGGTATTTATTGGATAACAGGCAGTTTCGAGTTTCGGGATTTGTTTGAAATATTCAATAACTTAATTAATAAAAATGAGATCCATTTTTTATTTTGTATTTTGTGTACTTTCTTGTTATTTGCTGGTGCAGTTGCTAAATCTGCCCAATTTCCCCTTCATGTATGGTTACCTGATGCTATGGAGGGGCCTACTCCTATTTCAGCTCTCATACATGCTGCTACCATGGTAGCGGCGGGGATTTTTCTAGTCGCTCGACTTCTTCCTCTTTTCGTAGTCATACCTTACATAACGAATGGAATATCTTTTATAGGTATAATAACCGTACTATTAGGAGCTACTTTAGCTCTTGCTCAAAAAGACATTAAGAGAAGTTTAGCTTATTCTACAATGTCTCAACTGGGTTATATGATGTTAGCCCTAGGTATAGGTTCTTATCGAGCTGCTTTATTTCATTTGATTACTCATGCTTATTCAAAAGCATTATTGTTTTTAGGATCCGGATCCGTTATTCATTCAATGGAAGCTATTGTTGGATATTCTCCAGATAAAAGTCAGAATATGGTTCTTATGGGGGGATTAACAAAACATGTGCCAATTACAAAAACTGCTTTTTTAATAGGTACACTTTCTCTTTGTGGTATTCCGCCTCTTGCTTGTTTTTGGTCCAAAGATGAAATTCTTAATGTTAGTTGGTTATATTCGCCGATTTTCGCAATAATAGCTTATTTCACGGCCGGATTAACTGCATTTTATATGTTTCGAATCTATTTACTTACTTTTGAAGGTCATTTGAACATTTATTTAAAAAATTACAGTGGAAAAAAAAGTAGTTACTTCTATTCAATATCTCTATGGGGTAAAGAAGGATTGAAAACGATGAATATTAATAAAAATTTTGGTTTATTAACCTTATTAACAATGAACAATAAGGAAAGGGCTTCTTTTTTTTCGAAAACAAAAAACCTATATAAAATTGATGGAAATTTAATAAAAATGATCCGATCTTTTATTACTATTACTGATTTTGACAATAAAAATATTTCTTCATATCCTCATGAATCGGACAATACTATGTTATTTACTCTGGTTGTATTGATTCTGTTTACTTCCTTCATTGGATTCATAGGAATTCCATTCAATCACGAAGGAACGGATTTGGATATATTAACTCAATGGTTAACTCCATCTATAAATCTTTTACATTCAAATTCGAAGAATTCTGTGGATTGGTATGAATTTGTGATAAATGCAACTTTTTCGGTTAGTA